GCTCAGGATTGCCCATTCTTAGTTCCAGGGTTTCTCTGAATTTGGAAGTTAGCACTCAGCAGGTTTCCATACCAAGGCTCAATCAAATCAAGTCCGTAGCGTCTACCAATTTCGCCATATCCCCCTTTGCTTTGAGACAAAAATCCAGTTGTAATTCCATCCACCTCTTTCATTGATCTTGGCACTATTGAATTCATTAGGTAATGATTCCTATATCGAAAAAGTGTATGCTGCTATTTTCTTTTTTTGCCCATCCTCTATTTTATCATTTCATCTCTCTTGGATGAACCTTATTTGTTGAAATACAAAATTTGTTGAAATACAAAATGATTCTATTCTTGATGTATCCGCAATTCAATATAGATAGATATATCCTATATATATCTATTCCTTTCCTCCCCCTTCATTATTACATTGCAGTTTTGAATAGTGTAACGATCGATATTCATCCTTTCTTCTTTCATTTCGAATTCTAATTTCTATTTAGATATCTTTAGATATATAATTCATCTAGATCTAAATAGTTTTCTTTTATCTTTTATTATCTTTTAGAAATAGGATCTAAAATCTATAACTAAGAAATTGAATAGATTTCAATAATCGATAAAAGGAATAAAAGAAGAATCGCTAGGTAATAGCTAAAATCCGATAGTTTCCTGTATTCCTATACACTATTGCTCTTTTATCCGCCCGCTTAGCTCAGAGGTTAGAGCATCGCTCTTGTAATGCGATGGTCATCGGTTCGATTCCGATAGCCGGCTCTTCTTCTTTATCGATTTTTTTATCTCCATGATTGAGAATCTCTACTCTCGCTCTCTCTAAATATCGGGTCACCGATCTATTATGTCATGGTAACTTGCAGCTATAGGAATAAAAAAGTTGACTATCGATTAGATCTCTAAATAAGAAATTGGAAAAAGTAACCTTTGCTTTAATTTCCTATATATACAAAAAATTCGAATATTGATAAGATTTATTTTATTCTGTTTAGTAAATTGAGTTTTGTTTTGCCGAGACTTTAGTTCAGTTTAAATTTCTATATTTTTCTTTTTTTTTTTCAAATGAAAGTGAATCAAAAAGGAGCCTTTATATGTCTCGTTACCGAGGACCTCGTTTCAAAAAAATACGCCGGCTGGGGTCTTTACCGGGACTAACTAGTAAAAGACCCAGATCCAGAAGTGATCTTCAAACCCAATCGCGCTCTGGAAAAAGATCACAATATCGTATTCGTTTAGAAGAGAAACAGAAATTGCGTTTTCATTATGGTCTGACAGAGCGACAATTACTGAAATATGTGCATATTGCTGGAAAAGCCAAAGGGTCAACAGGCCAGGTTTTACTACAACTGCTTGAGATGCGTTTGGATAACATACTTTTTCGATTAGGTATGGCTTCGACCATTCCTGGAGCCAGACAATTAGTGAACCATAGACACATTTTAGTGAATGGTCGTATAGTGGATATACCAAGTTATCGTTGCAAACCCCGAGATATTATTACTACGAAAGAAAAAGAGAGATCGAAAGCTCTGATTCAAAATTATCTTGTTTCATCCCCCCACGGGGGATTGCCAAACCATTTGACTATTGACTCCTTACAATATAAAGGATTTGTAAATCAAATAATAGATAGTAAATGGATCGGTCTGAAAATAAATGAATTGTTGGTCGTAGAATATTATTCCCGTCAGACTTGATTCTAACGAAAATAAAAAAGCAAGATTTTGACTCCTTTCGCTGGAGTAATTAGAGTACCTTGTGCCCTGTCTTATTCACGTATCACAAATGGATCGGCACTAGGATCCTTTTTCTTTTTTCTTATTTTCACTATATTTTTATTTTACATTTTACCTATCGCAGGGATTAATTAGGGATAGAGAATCTCTATTCAATAAGTAAATAAGGGTCTTACTGTTAAAATAATGATATCAATTCTTATTCGATTTAATACATTCTAGCGGGTCACGTTTATGAATTAAAAGAAACGGAGAGAGAGGGATTCGAACCCTCGGTAAACAAGAGTCTACATAGCAGTTCCAATGCTACGCCTTGAACCACTCGGCCATCTCTCCTACAGAATGTTATCTTTGACCAAAACCCGAATTAATAGCGAGTCATTCATCTTAATTGTAGTACAGGGTCCGATGGTTCCATAAGAAGAAATCGATTTCTTCATGTTTATCAACAACAACTTCTTTCATCAGCTAACCCATGGAATTCATTCATCGTCCGATGAATTTTTCTATCTCAATTTTATGGTGTGGCACATACACGTTATGCAAACAAAGAGGATGGTGACTTTCTTTGAGATTTGAATTTGATTTTATCATGGAATGATTATTCCATTCTTTTCCTTTTTGGATCATAACCAAATCAAAGTTTCTCGAGTTATCAAAATACATAGGGAACTTGGTTATTCAACTTATATGAAATAGCAATATTCATTGGTATACTACGAAATTGGAATGAAATCAAATCTGAATGGGAGAGCACCACATCTT